ATGGCTGTTCCAAAAAACGTGACGATTGGAATATTGTACGGATTTTTATCAACTTTATCTCTTGGTCCAAACTTTTTATTCTCTTTAAGAACTTTTCTTTTTATCGGAATCCCAGAAGGCAAAGTCTTTGTTAGTGGATCTTTTGCAGGACAATTTTTAATATATCTATCTATCTATTATGCTCCATTTTACCAAACATTAATAAAACCTCATTTAATATCTTTAGTAGTTTTGCCTTACTTAGTTTCCCGTTTTTTTTTTTTTACAAAAAAACGGGAAATACAAACTGTTTTTTGCTCATTGCAAAAAAACTGTACTTTTTTTATAGATGGATGTCTTATTCAATTGCTTAACCCTGTTATTTTTGGCAATTCGACATTAACAAGACTTATTAATGTTTTTCTTTTTAGATATAGTTCTAATTTTGTTTTTATTCTTTGTGTTTTTTGTGGCTATGTTGGGAGTAATTTACTTTTGCTTCATTTTATAAAATTGCTATTTATCCGTTTGAACAAAAGTACATATACAAACTATCAAATAAAAAGATTTTGTGGTCTAATTTTTTTTTGTTATATCTATTGTTTCCTAGGATCAGTACGAATACCATGCTCTATCTATCCGTGGCGAACAAATTTCTCTTGGGTAAAAAATGATAACGAACAAACAGATCAAAGTTTAGTATGGGACCTTGAAAAAGGTACATCTTTAGAAAAAAAGAAAGAAGATAGTTTAGTCCAAAAAAATACTTTTTCAAAATGGAAAAAATTATGGCCTTTGGAGTGGCCTGTTTTATTTTTTAATTATCAGAGATGGATACGAAATACATACATAAAACCTGGCGTAAGTTTCTTACCTTTTCTAAAAGACCGAGTATCCCAATACTTTTTTGGTCACTGCTATAGTGACGGTAAAGAAAAGCTTTGTTTTACATTATTACCAACGAAATTTATCTTAGCTAAAAATTTAGAAGATTTTCAAAAAACTTATTCTCATAATGATAAAATATGGACAAATAATTTGAAAAATAGAAAAAATGTTTTATGGAAAGAATTTAGGAATAGAGTAAATAGAATAAATAAAGCCGAAACTCTAGCGAGAGAAGAAGACCAAAAAAGATATACAGTTAAGCCAATTCGAGTCTATGATTGGGCTTTAACTTTTCAACCAACTATGATCAAATTCGTTCTCCAACGTGTATACCAACTGATAAAAGAAAAAACTATACTTTGGCCTAAAAAAAGAAAAATGTGGATCCAGGAACGCGCGGGAAGTACAAAGAAAGAAGCATTGGAAAAAAAAATACAATTAACACTCTCTCGAGGAGAAACTTTTCAAGAATTTGAAGATCCTTTACTTTGTAAATCATCTCGTTTGTTAATGAAATATTATAAACTAGTAGAAAAATTATCGATGACAAGATGGAAAGCATTTGGGAAAGTATATAACGAGGAAAGAAAAAAGCGAAAAGAAGAAAGAGCAATAGAAATTTTATGGAATAAATTAGAAAAAAGATTGAAGAAAAAAGAACTACAGGAAAAAGAGTATAAAAATGTTTACGAAATACAAAAAGGAAGGGATTCAATTACTTTCGAAATGTTTCCTGAAGAAGAAGAAATCACACCTGAAGAAAGACTTCTTCTTGCTATGGGACGAATAAAAGAAAAATTAGATTTTTATGATACAGTAAAAACTCGTTTTATTCTTCGGTTTGAAAAAACTGAACAAGACTTAATTGAACAAATTATTGTTGAAGAACAACAAAAAAAAGAACAGATGATAAAAAGTAGAACATTTTTTGATCTGTTAGATTTTTCTGATTATCAAAATAGAAAAAATTTGCAAAACTCATATGTATATTACATAAAAAAATCAAAAAATATAGTTTTTCATAGCTATTTTTATGGTATTAAAAATATTTGTAGTTCTTCGCTTGAAAAAGAGAACGAATATATTAAGCTTATTTTTATGGACTCAAAAAAAGAAAACGAGAAAATGCCTTGGAACTACTTTTCTTTCGATCATGTTCGTTCAATATTTCCTAATATTGAATCTTTTTCGCAATGGAAATATTTCAATTGTAAAGATCCTTTTTTTGAAAACAAAAAGAAAGAAAAAAATATAGTAATAAAAACTATATCACAAATAAATCGTAATAAGGTTTACACATATTTTCTGTTCAAGCTTCTTTATAAACAAATTAATGATAAAAACTTTCCCTATAAAAACATTATCAATTTGTTTTTAGTTTTGAAAGATAAAAATAGGCATTTAGTTTTTATCTATTTTGAAAAATTAGAATCGAAAATAATTGAGGAAGAAAAACTCAAAGAAACAAATAAAAGTAAAGACATAGAACTTAATTCTATACAAAACAAAGAGATGAACTCGTCTACCCCTTCTTTTCAAAAAATTGAAGAAAGTGAAGTTCGAAAAGAACTACCTCAATGGGAATCTGATTTGATTCAAGATTTTTTATACGAAGAACAAACAAATAAATCAGATTTTCGCGCAGCTCCTTTAAAAAACGTAGGATATTATGAAGACGAATATGGCGATGATACAGAATTATTTGTCAGAGCTAAACATGCTTCGTGTAATAATCGTTTATACATGTTTAAAGGAAGCATAAGATCTCGAAAAGGAAGATCTATTAAACCTTTTCGTCTGAATTTTAGATCTTTAAAAAAACAAATACATTCTCCTGTGGTTTGTAGAATGAAAAACAAGTCCTATATAAATAGAAAGATAGACTTTCAGATAATTTTGGTTTCGATTCTAAATTTCCGTATTAGAAGTTTATGTAAAATGGTTGTTCAAGTCTTTTTAAAAATAAATAATAAGTTTATTCAAAGATTGAATCCATCAGCTATGGATAAACAATCAAAAATAGTGAAAAACCTAAGAATATCCGTGTATAAAAAAAAATACTATGCAAATTTAGCTAAATTGGATCATCATGTGTTTCATAGAATTAGGGGACCTTTATTAATAGCTCAAGCTTTCTTGAGAAGAAAACTAGTATTACCTTTATTGATTGGTATTAAAAATATCGGTCGCATTTTATTATTACAAGTTCCAGAATTTCAAGAAGACTGGGAAGAACTTTCTCAGGAAATTTATATAAATTGTACCTTTGATGGTATAGAATTTTCTGAAGAAAGCCGTCCAGGCAAATGGTGGGAAGATGGTTTTCAAATCAAAATTTTGAATCCTTTTCGTTTAAAACCTTGGCATAAACCGTTGGATACCAGTCATAGAGTTAAACCTACCTATATGTCGATAGGAGGATATGAAGTTTATACCCCTTATGGTAATAAGGTACGAACACTCGCTTTTTGGCAACCGCTTTTAGTAGAAATAAAGAAGAAACTTTCGGAACTTTCAGTAGATTTTAGTTTAACCTTTCCGTTTTTTAAAGAAGAAAACTTCTTCTCGAATATAAAAAGAGTTCAAGATCAAATTAAAAGTATTTACTCGAAAGAAACAAATATCCATTCTCAAAAAAGATTAAATCAAATTTGGTCTAAGAACAAGAACGAATGTTTTTCAGAAAAAAATATCCAAAAATCGAGTCATCTAGATCATGATACTTGGATAATTCAAATAAAAAATAGTCTCAATTGTTTAAAAGAAGACATTCAAAAAAAATATCATGAATCATATGCTATACAAAACGAAATAGATAATTTAAGAAGAAAAATAATTAATAAGAATAAGCAATTAGAGCAATCATCTTTGACGGGAAACTCAAAAAAAAACAACATTTCAAAAAATGGGCCACTAATCAAAAATTGGTTCTTTTTTTTGCAAAAATTTAATCAAATTTTTGATATTTATAGAGATGTTTTTTTTTATTTTTTGAAAAATCTTATTTATTTATCTAGGATTTATTTCACAAGACCTCTGATAATAATTTTTAAACGAATATTTTTTTTCAATAGAAAGCAAGTAGTAAACCTTTTTTGTCTTACTCATGATAAGAGACTTTCTCAAGCATATGTTTTCCATGATATATGGCGTTGTGTAACAAAAGATAAATCTATTTTAACACAGTTTTTTGAAACAAAAACTTCGTCGTATCCATTCATTAAAAAAAACATAAAAAAATTGTTATTAGATCCAAAAAGCGGATATAAAGAACCTCAACAATATAAGAAAAAGAATTGGAAACATTGGATAAATTGTTATGATCGTTACGATTTAAATTCAGAATTCTTATGGTCTTATATAGAACCTAATTTATGGAGAAGTAAGGTTAGTCAACAATGGAAAATAAAAAAGAAAAATTTCAAAGAAGACCAAATAGAAAAAAATGCTTTGATGCTTACATCTTACAAAAAAAAAATTCTGTTTAAGCTAAATAAACGTTATAGATTGAATCTTTTAGCATATGATTATCTTGATTTCAATAAAAAAGAGATTTCTAGGTTTTTTTTAGAAAAAAAAAGAATTGGGTTGTATTCACCAAAAGAATCTTTTTCTGATTCTATCTTAAATTATAAGATGGGTTTTCAAGACACTGAAGAATTTTTAAATGAATTATCAAACAAAATCAATAATGAATTATTCACACATTTCGAAGGAATTCTGAAATTTCATTTTATTTCCGAAACAAAAACAGAACAAGAAAAACGAGAGTTTGAGATATTTTTTATAAGATATTGGATTTTTTGTAGACGAAAAAGATGCCGTTTCTGGGAAGTATGCAATAATATGCCGTCAATACAGCTACTGAGTAAAAGAAGAAAATTGTTATCAACACAGGAACGAGTGTATTTTGAATTCATAAAACTACAGAAACGTGCCTTTTTCATTCAAAAATGGAGACAAGAACAAGCAAAAAAAAAAAAATTAATACAAAAAAAAAGACTTTTAAAGAAAGCAGAAAAGGATGGTATAGATGTAAAAAAGAAAAAAGAAAGTATACACAAAGAACTAGAAATTTTGGCAGCACAACAAAAACGATTAACAAAACAAGAAAAAAAAAGAAAATTGTTAAAAAAAAGGTTTGGTTATAAATGTGCCGAAATATCTACAATAAGACAAAATTGGATCGAAAGTAAAGCAGAGCAAGAATTATTAGACAAAATAATAGATAAAAAAATCGAAAAACGAAAGTATCTTGCATCTTATTTTTGTTCCAAAAATAAAAAACAAGCGAAAGAACCTAAAAAAAACGAGAAAAAAAAAGAAATTAAAGAGGAAACAACATTAAATATAAGTAATACGTTAGAAAAACAAGCAATACTTGAGGAAATTTTAATAGAAAAAAAGAAAAAAATTACAAATAACGAGTATAGACGCCGAGAACAACATTTACAGAAGTTATTAGATTTAATTGATGATCAAAAAGATGATGATTTCATAAATGAAGAGCGTGATGATGACATGTACAGATTATTTGCTAAAACTTTACACAAAGAAATTTTGTATTGGAAAAGTATGAAAATATCTTATACCAATTTGATTAAACAATTTTCTATTTTACGAAAAATGGCAAATGATCCCAAAAGAATAAAAGTTTTTGTTAATATATATTTTCAAGATATGCCTATTGAATTTTTCTTATTTACACATGATATGAAAAAATTAGATTTTCGTAATAAAGATATAAAAAATATAATACTAAAAAGAGTAATCAAACCTGTTTCACAATTACCTATGGAAAAAGTTTTAAGACGAAGACTTATTAATATTTCATTTTTATTTCCTAAAGAAAATTTAGAGAAACAAGTGACTGAATCTTTTTTGAAACTTAACAATTTCTTTCTTGAAGATATTTTTCTTCCAAAACGTCGTAGGGAATTTCGTATATTAAATCGTTTGAATTGTAAAAAACCGAAAAAAAAAAAAAACGTTGAAGATAATTTTCATTTTAATCAAAAAATTACTAAAAATATATATTTAGAGTCGAAAATAAAAATGAAACAAACTCTTTGGCCTAGTTATCGTCTAGAGGATCTTCTTTGCATGAATAGATATTGGTTTAATACGGCTGATGGAAGTCGTAATTCTATTTGGAGAATACGTATGTTTTGTTTATTTTAAAAAGTTGTAATTCTATTTTTAGAGTATTTTTTGCTTGACAAAAAAGTGTTATATTCAATATATTGATTGATAAAAGAAAAGATAAAAACTTATATTTGAGTTGTTTTTATACAACAATTTGCTTCGAACTGTTCGTTTTCTATTTCTTTTTTTATTGTTTTGGATACTAAAATGTCTAGTATCCAAACATACTATCTCCCTCCTTTTTTGTGTTTATTAAATTAGATCAGAGCAACAGGAGTCGAACCTGCGACTTAAACACTCCGTGATATCAACGACCATCTAGATCAGGCTCCGTTTATTTTTTAATGAATCTATATCTAATTGGATATTTTTGTATTTTTATAATGAAAACAATTTTTCAATAGTTTTCTATTTATTTCTATTTAATATAGAAATAAGCCGCCATGGTGAAATAGGTAGACACGCTGCTCTTAGGAAGCAGTGCTTGAGCTTCTCGGTTCGAGTCCGAGTGGCGGCAAAACCTACTATTTAGTTCAACAGTTTAAATATGTTAGTTTTTTTTTTAGTTAAGGAGGACCTATGTTATTTGTAACTTTAGAACAAATATTCAATCAATTCTATTTTTCTCTAATTTTAGTAATTGCTTTTATTTTTGGGGGAATCTTTTTTTACCCAGTAAAAGAACTAAGAATTTCTGGGAAAAGAGGCTTAATTTTTACTTTTTTTTGTTTAACGATAGTATTAATAATTCGTTGGTTTTCCTCAAGACATTTACCATTAAGTAATTTATATGAATCTTTAATATTTATCTCATGGAATTCATGTTTGATCCAGATTATTCTGGAAGTTTTAAATCCTAATATTCGTTGGTTGGGTGCAATTACAACACCAAGCGCTATGTTTACTCACGGGTTTGCTACTTTAGTTCTTCCTAAAGAAATGCAACAAACCGAAACGGTAGTACCTTCTTTACAAACTCATTGGTTAATGATGCATGTCATTATAATATTACTTGCATATATAATTCTTTTATGTGGATCTTTAGCTTCTATTGCTCTCTTAATTTTGAGTTCAAAGGAAAAATTTTCTTTATCTCTTTTTTTATGTTCAAATATTAGTGTAGAAAAAAAAGAGAAAAGTTATTTTCCCTTTTTAGTAGAAAATTTCCGTAAACTTCAACTAATTCAACAATTAGATCAATTGGGTTATTATACACTATTTATCGGTTTTATCCTTTTAACTATAGGTATTCTTTCAGGAGCAGTATGGGCTAACGAAGCTTGGGGATCTTATTGGAATTGGGACCCAAAAGAAATTTGGGCGTTAATAACATGGCTAATTTTTGCAATCTATATTCATATAAGATTGAATAAAGGGTGGAAAGGTAAAAAACCAGCACTTGTAGCTTCTATTGGATTTTTGTTTGTTTGGATATGCTATTTTGGTGTTAATCTTTTAGGGATAGGTTTTCATAGTTATGGATGGTTCATTTATAATGGTTAATTGAAAAAGAAAGTAATCCAAGGTGAAAAAACATCTTTTTACATAGATGTTTTTTTCACCTTGGATAAACAAACTTTTTAAAGACTGTTTCTTTATAAGTTTTTACTTAATAAGCTAGTCCCATACTACGAGTGGTTTCGTTTTTTAAATAAACACGTACACTTAAAAAATCTGTTGGACAAGCAGATTCACATCTTTTACAACCTATGCAATCTTCTGTTCGTGGAGCAGAGGCTATTTGCTTAGCCTTACAACCGGTCCAAGGGACCATTTCTAAAACATCAGTAGGACATGCTCGTACACATTGCGTACAACCAATGCATGTATCATAAATTTTGACTGAATGAGCCATTTATTCTCCATATAATATTCTATTTTATATAAATAATATTCTATTTTTTTTAATCATCTTTTAATAAAATTTTATCTCTTTATTTTTGTTGTTTTAATGACTTTTTGAACCCTTCATATTTTGAATACATATGATCGATAATCTTAAAATTACTAAGGATTTTTTTGAATTTCAATGCTTTTGCTCGCCAAAGCTTTTTGTTATTCCCAGATTTCCGTTTTTTTGGAACAGCCATTTTTTTTGTTTTTTTTAATAGATTTTGTAAAAAATTCCTTATAAATTAAGTTGAAAACTTATGATAAACAAATTAGTTTGGTTTGGAACCAAGTTTCTTTTTATTGTATAAGTAAAGAAGAAGTCGCTTCCGTTTGATCAAAAGTTTCCGCAGACTCCTTTGGGAGGAATAGTCTTTTTTATGTGTCCCGAGGTGTCTACTGAGTTTTTGAACTCGATTGGTGAAAAACCATACTTGAGATTCGATGGATCCTCTCTTTTTCTCAGGAATGGAAGAGAAATGAATGTCAAAAGTATTGATCATAAAAACAAACTTGAATCAAAGGGAAAAGTGGAATAGAATCATTTCCTGTATGTCTCCAAGGATTATGAAATATGTTAGTGTTGACGTTCCGATGGATCTTCTTGTTTGTTAATTCTCACCAGAGTAGCCCGATCTAAGTTTTCTAAATTTTCATTCCGTCTTAGAGGACGGGTAATTAATTCAAGCACGTCTCTTGCATTGGAAAATCCATGAATCTGAGCAAAAGTAAATTCAATGGACCATTTTGTACTAATTCCTCTTGCCTCTAATGGGTTCGCGTGAGCCATTCCCGTGATGGCCAGGTCAGGTTGTAACTCCCGCATACGCCGTATTTGATTGGAATTGTCTGGTTTTTCCACAATTCGTGGTATTGGTATACACTTCTTTCTACAGGAATCACGTAAAAGTGCTAATTCAGCAGCTTGATATCTTTTATCCATATATGGAATGCCTATTTCATAAACGATCATTCCACATCTGATTAATAATCTTGCTAAAGAGACTTCTAGCAAGTTATCTCCCATGAAGAAGACGGATTTTCCCTGTACCAAATCAAGATAATCCTTGCAACTTTGCCAAATCTGTTCTTCTCTTTGCTCTAGACCCTGGGGTTCAATCTCCAAAACAGAACAAATCTTTTCAATCCAAGCCCGTGTCCCGTCCGGTCCAATCGGGAAAGGAGCTACAATTAATTCACAATTGTCCCGTCTTAGTAAAGTGGTTGCTGTACGGCTTAAAAAAGGGTTCACACCACAGACATAAACTCCTTTGCCCAAAGAAGGAAGATCTTTATACTTCTGCGCAGGTAACCAACCCGCTACTTGTATGGATTGCTGTC